TATACACTGAGCACTCGAACATAGTAATAGGGAGGGGTAACGACTAGGGAGTTGGAAGACGAACATCTTAACAGTGATTTGGTTGGAAGACATTTGTGCTAGTTCAGTTCTTCTGATTCAACAAAGTACTCGTACTCATTTAGTAGAGTTGTTGACCATAGATAAGGAATGGTACGTACGCACGTATAACATCATATCATGCTGCCTTTTTCTTTCTCATTCCCAAATAAAGCATCTTTGCCCACTTACCGGCCTCGTTCGTAGGCCTAGCCCACTACCCCACCTGACTGACTTGTCTCAGAAGGTACTGTTTCAAGTTGTAAAACCACTCCGTTACCTGAGGGAGAAGACGAAAGCACAGCCATACGGGGAGGTTCGTAAGGCCAGTGAGGGCGAGTGAAAGGACTCAAGCAAGGCCCATACCATCCGGTCACGTCTCTTGGTCCGAGGGGGCGCCTGAAAAGGGGGATAGAAGAAGCACCCTGAGAGGGAAGGGAAGGATGTGTCTGGTGGACAAGTACCTTAAGTGACAGTTCAATCAGAATCTTAATAAGTAAAGGAAATCGTTTTGTGTCCATCTACGGAAGTCTCAAAGAAAAGTGCTTTTGATTCTAGGTCCAGATGTGGTAGAAAGAAGGGCTTAAGACGGATAAGGAATAGTAAGAGTTAATAGACTGCCTCACTAATAATATTCCTTATCGTACTACTGTACACAACTAGAAAAGGGGCAACAACTCTTGAGTGAAAAGCAGTATCTCAGTATCTAAGTAGCCCTTCCTTGACTTAGTGGCTTACAGCTTATACTTGTCCTCAAGCTAAACAAAAAGCTTACTCAACTCGTAGTGAGCCCACCATTGCTTTAAACATTCCGCGTTCGTTCATCGGATGGATGGGCGGTCAACAAGAGATACACAGTAATGGGAAGTAGGTCGATTGAATTGATCCCTACCAGTCTTTGGAACTAAATGGAACCCGGTCTCTTTTATATTTTATATTTGATATATAGTTCCCATTGGCACTGACCCAGAAGAACCACATCTGTCTCAAGCCGACCCGACCTGCTAGTGTAGTACCGTAGCAAGGTTGTCCAGTTATTTCCGCCAATAAGTTGTTTCGGTTTTCACAGGGCATAAGGGGCTATTGTTTGGCATGAGCTTCTGTCTTCAAACCCTTTTCCTGTTCCTGGTCCGGAGAGAAAGGCTAATAGGGCCAGAACAAGAGTTAGAGGGTGCCAAGTCCTTCCATAGATCATAAGTGTAAGGGTGCCCCAGCAGTTCCTTTTCAATAGATAGTAGATGTGGTATTCCCGGATCAAGCAGAGAGCGCTTTCAAGGGAGGTCTTATTCGTTCTAAAGAGGTATCCGACTCAACACAATCAGTCACTGAATAGGGCTTCTCACCATCATTGGTCCGCGGCAAAGAAAGAGCAAACCAGGCAGAGACTTGATATGCTGGCCAAGGGATGACGAAGCTTGCCCTTGGTTAACATTCACCCTAACTTAAGCGTCCGATGGTGTGATGATTTGTCCCCGAGTAAAATGATGGCACCTGTAGCCTGATATGTAATCCTTTACACTTGACCCCCCCCTGAAGGCCTTGAAGTGTTTTTAGGCTAAGGATGCACCTCCCGTGACTCCTTGGTCAATCGCCTCCTATGAGCGTCATCCCGCCTTCTAATTCAACTGATGTAAATGTGCCTCATTTCCTCGAAGGCTTTCCTATTCAGCTTACTGATTAATCTCCTGATGTACCTCTCCCCGAGAGGTCTTTTCTTTAACCCATATCTGAAGTGTCTGGCAACAGCCCTCACCAAGTGTACAACAGTTCACCGCAAGCACATTCGGTCTCTTGACTGACTTGGCTCCCAGTCGTTGAACACCAGCTATCGAGCTGAACAACCCCCTGTTGTAGTGCAATATCGTCACACTTACCAGACTAGCATTTTGCCCAATTACCGATACCATGCTCCAGTAGTTCCTCCACGTTGCTTACAATACCAGTCGATGGTTCAACACCATATCGTCTATGCAGATGAAAGAACCGGCCTGACAAGTTTATGCGCATACTTCGCCCAAGCTAATGAACAACTCCCCTGAGTTCCGTTTTTGCCAAACACCCTTGCTTGACCGGCCTTTGTCGCTTCCCTGTGCTACTGAGCACTCGCCCAACAAAGGGTTCTCCCGGATGCTAGTATACGTCGCTTACCCCCATCATCTTGATGCTCATGCTCACATCATCTCATAAACTTCACCATTTGGCATAACCATAATCCCTCCTTATGTGCGTAACCATCTTACCGGAATCGCGGGCTTTCCCATTTGCCCAAAATCCCCTTGTCCCCACAAGGTTCCCGAACTTTGCCCGAGTGCGCCACCACTCAAGCTAGTTGTGAAGGTACTGTAGCATCGTATCTCTAACCAACCCATTACGGCTCCACGGATCGTCAACAACGATACCTCGAAGTCGCTCTCGCTCCCATGGCATTATTGAGTGAACTTCAAAAGCACCCTCTTCCCAAAATTATACCAATCTTAGCGCCCATGCGCTTCACTGGACATGATACACGCCTTGACCTCAAAACCCCCAACATGGCAGTTGTTTCCCTTAAACAGCATGGTGTCTCCCGCTACCATTCGGTACACCCACCGACATGTTTTCCAGTGCCCCAGCTGTCTTTCTCCACAAACGCACGCCCCTTGATCCCCACAAGTGACTGTGCCTATTCCACACAAACTGGCTGATATCCCCAACCAGAGCCAACCAAAGCTGTTGAACTTCTACCAAAATGTAGAACAAGTCTGCCACAACAAGCCCACATGATGGCTGTCAACAACACCTTGTCCCTGATCGTGGCCCACTGCCGAGTGCCAACAAAGATGTAACCACCAGCTTTGTTACCCACTCGCTGAATCCAATCACATGTGCCCAGTTAAAACGTGCACCTCTGCACAAACTGTCCCTGAGCAACTGTACTGATTCCCAATCCAGTAGTACCTGGGTTCTGCGGAAGCAAAGAAGATATCACCTCTAAGAAGGATTCCGCTCGGACAACCATTCCCTCCTGGAATGATGCCTACTCGCCGAGTAACTCCTTTTCCCCCCATAAGGAGCAATTCGGCTCTGATACCACTTGTCACGGCCCCAGAGAAATGCAGCGGAATTTGGACCGTGCGGCGCCATGACTCCACCAAGTCAAGGCCAGCCTTACACCTTTCGAGTCTTTTTACACAGTGACCCTTCCTGAATACCATTATTCCATATCGAGGTTTGCCAACAAAGAACTACTCTCAAAGAGTCCCGCACGCTAGCGGCTAAGCGTCGCTTCATGGTGTCGAGGCACCGAGCCAAGACACTCGCCCAACGAATAGGCTCTCGTTGTCATCAAGGCTACTAGCCACATAACTGATCCCCTAAGCTGTACACCCAACAATGTGCTAGCCATACTACAAGAGCCAACCATGTGATCCAGCTCCCAAACCAAGCTGGCATCCCAACATGCGTCTCGTATGTCCCGTTATATAATCTCGGATAGTGTAGCACGACCCTCATCGTGCATCTGGCAACACAGATCTCGCAAGCATAGCTGAACCCAAGCTCATGCTTGATTCTCCCATATCCCCAAAGGTGGTAAACCAGAGGGGCCAGTAATAAATTGACTCCCTTGCTTCCCCCCAATTAGACACCAGATCTCACCGTCACGATCCAACACGTAATGTGAAGGACAATGTCCGGTTGACCAGCCTTCTCCCATATCGTACAAATGCCAAACGAGTCCAAATTGAAACCATTTCGGATTCAATTCAGATCTACGCCAGCTAGTTGCCGTGATCGGAGCAGCAAGTAAGGATTCTAGTGTCGGATCAGGTTCCATAAGTATGGTATGGTACCAGAGAACCCAAGATAACCATTGACACATCCAATTGTGTGTAACAGTCCTCTCGAGAATCTCCTTTTCACCATCAAACACAAACCGATCAGGGATTGGTTTCATAGCTTTGGGTTTGAAGGCCTTCAGCATATGACTCACTAAGGTACCCTTTAAATACGGATTGAGAGGAGAACCTCTTCCAAGCCAATATTCTAGAGGTAGTGAGTGTGACCCATGTAGTTTGGAAGTAACGATCTTTAACCGCTGCCACCGTTTTGACAAGTGGTGGTCCATTTTCGCCCGAACTTTATATCCTGCGCCTCCTAGCCTAAGCATAACTGACAATGAAGTCACGTTATACTTCTGCTGAATTTGACAGAGGCCTAAAGTCGTCCGATGCACATGTAGAGCCTGCAATGATATAGGAGAGAAATCCACCTGAGCGGATTTAGTCCAGAACCGTTTTGCGAACTCGAGTGTCCCGTTATGAGAGCAAAGACTCTTTGCCTCTGATATAGTAACACCCATGTTATCCAATAGCATGCGGTACTGCTTAGCTACTGCGCCATCCGCGATGACAACATCATCACCGAGAACAGCGTAACCTCGAAACCGATCCTTACGATCGGGTTGACTCATCTCTGCCGCCATCCAAATGATAAAGTGATGGGACAGAGCAAACAAGGCCCAAGAGCCATAGTAACCCAGTGCCTGACCAGCTAGGAAAGAAATCTCACGCACTCGATTCACCATAGGTGGAACCAAGTGGAAAGTATTTAATCCGAGAGCTCCATTCACTATCGCGGAACCTAAAGTCGGTCCGAACATACACGACATCATATCATGCATGACAGACAACGGCCATCGGTCCGTTGCTGACTTCAAATCAAAGGCAACGAAGTTCCATAGGCTTTGAGGCACGCAACAAGTGAAGAGGGGCCTCCTGATCATAGGTTCCATCATTAGGAATCCGTCGAAGCACGGACATTGCCCAATCATGGACGGGACGAAGAAGTTGTTGCTTTACATAGTTTCCTATAGCGAACAACCGCCTCTTACCATTGCCCTCGATCGTCTGACATATCCGACCAGTTCGAAGCTCAACTTGATCATAAGCATTGAGAAGGGTGGAGAACATAGGTCCAACACACCTTTCAAAGTAGTCTAAGTCAAGATTAGCGAACTTGGTATTGTTCTTATCAAGCGCGAACAAAGTTCGTTTTTGAAAGAGAATACCTGGTGAAAACACACCGTATAGAATGGATTTGATTCACATTCCAACTAAATGCAGCGATCTCATGCTTTCAATTTGAAAATATATTACAGGGTGCATCAGATCCGGGCATAGATAGATCCAGTTTCTCCCGGGCAGCCTTAGACCATCCCTTCGTAAACTGTTTTCCATCCATGGGTGTGCTTTTCCAAGTCGGTAGCCATCTCATTCCTTTCTCAAGGGGAATGGAGGCTAACCATGGTAAATACCGTTGTTGAATCTTAGGAAACATAGTTTTCACTAGACCCAAAACGCCTTTAAGCTTATCAATATCCTTAGTAGGAGTTGTAATGGAGGAAAAGGTAGCCTTGCTAATATGCTTGGCTAGCTCTACCAACCGCGACAAACCAAACCAAGAGAGATAAAGTTTAACAAGCTTATCAGCTCGGTCATCCCTCTTCCAAATTCATTTTCGATGATAGGACGGAATTAACCGAGGTAAACCAGATCTAGTCAGAGAGACTGACACAGACATTGGCTCTGAACGGATTGGTGAACCCGCATAGAACCTTTGCAGGGCTACTGAACATTGCTTTAAGTAAAGCGCAGTGAACAGCAACCCGAAGCTCATGCTCACGATAGCACAACGTGGCCTACGGTGGCACCACGATGTCCCCCGAGTCATAGACAAGCTCCGCATATCGACAGCCCGTACAGTATAGCGGATGCACGTCTAAGCCTCTATGGCACGAATGATGCGCAATGCCGGGCCCCGCGCCCATACCGACACTGTCCATGGTGCATCCTGCACTATGGAGACCCCGAGCTCCCTTCGGTACTCAGAGTCCGCCCCCAGGTTGCCCCTGGGTGGCTCACTTAGTGCATGGCCCATGCCTGCACCGGGGGTGGTGGAGAGCCGACACCAGTTCTCCCCCCTATAAAGAGCCTTTTAAGGATTTTCAAGTCTGGCAGGAGGAAACATACTATATGCTTGAGCCATCACACCCCCCTCTTTAGTTAAGAAAGTGCCCAGCAACGGGTTCAAGTCATTTCATCTTACCTCGTGCAATTTTAAGGCTTCGCGGGCTAGTTGTCACGGCAAGTTTCCTGGTGAAACGCAAACACGTAACACCAATCCCATTCATCCTGGTCCGATCCGAACGGATCTTGTTGAATGAATTGATCCATTGTTGTATGCCTTACTTCTTAGTGAATTTTTTCCTACTTGGACCCGCCTTTGAGTACTCCTGAGAGATATAGTGGAAACATTTTGTTATGGTGGAGAGTGGGGAGTGAAAACACCAATGCAGCAGAGAACGACCGCATGAATCGGAATCCACTTATATTAAGACAGACGACCGAGAAAGAAAGGCTCCACGTTCTCCAAGTGATTGATCTTAGCGTGCTAGCCGCTGCTTCATTTCGTATAGTGATAACGCTTTCTCTTTCTTAGCGCTCCCCCCTTGTATAGTAAGGGGGACTCAGGTTGCGCGGCTTTCTCTTATAGGGGTCTATTTTCTCTGACTTGACTCAGCTTGACCTACTTGACTCAGCGGTTAGAGTATCGCTTTCATACGGCGAGAGTCATTGGTTCAAATCCAATAGTAGGTAAAACCGGCCGAAACCCCTGCTTTTGCCAGCATGACAGCAAGCACGGACTGGCAGCAAGGAGTCAACTAAATGACCAAAGCATCGGTTGCTTCCACTTCTTCGACCCCCTCTCTTTTTCTCTTCATGTATGTGGGCTGCCTGCCCCGTCCCGAATAGACGAACAGGAACAAGCTGAAGAGAAGGAAGGCGCGAGAGAGAGAGTTGAGTATCAACTCACCCCCCTTCTTCCACAATTAGGTGAAGACCCGGGGGCCGGAAACCCCAACGGGAACCCTTTCACCGCGCCACACGATTCTTTCGCGAAGCGCTCTCTCAGACGTTTCCACTCCTGCCCCCGCAAGCAAAGAGGTTTCAAGATACCAGGCGACCAAGTGAAAGTGAACAGCCCCGAGCAAATCTTCTAGAGAGCGTACCCTTTGTTTCTACTCTTTCTCTCTTCTAAGAAAAAGAAGAAGATTTCTTTTATGGACCCCTTCCCTTGGACCTCCGACCAATGAGGTGATGACACATGCATGCGTGCATATGAACTTCTAAAAAGTGGGTTCCAAACCTGGGTGGCACTATGTAACTCAATCCATTATAGGGCTATTGGTGGATTCTTTTTGATTTTAGAATAGACTCTGAGATAGAGTTAAGGATATTTTTTCGAGATAAGGACTTGCAAAAGTCGAGTAGTCGAAGAAGTCAGGTCTCAGACTCGCAGAAGACAAGTGAAAAGTATCTCGAGGTTTCGCCGCTTTGAAACGTTTCAAAATCTCGCAAAAATGGAGCGTGGTTTTTCTCTAAAAATTCGGAAGGTTCCGCCAGAAAGAGTTTGGGGATGAAATCGTTTGGTCTTTGGAAGTTCCCTGATTGGTTTGAGAACCTGATTGAAGAAGACCTTAATTTTTGAATACACGTAGATCTGCAGATCCAGTGTTTGAAGTTATTCTAGTGTGTTTCGATTTAGTAATTCCACAGTTCAGACAGAGACGTTGTTGAGTATGTGGCTTGACTTACTCCAAGGTGACTCAAGTCTCGATTGAGCAGTCATTTTTCATAGTCACGGGTCCTGCTTTAGCACCGTTTCACATTTGCAACTGTAAAGGGCGGTTTGTGACCTTCCAATTTTCCAGTGAAACCGGGGACCGAAAGGTCGGTGAGAGATAGCAAGAAGATGCATCCATTTCTAGGCGAATTCTTTGTCTTGTGGATGCTATCTATGAAGTAGTTAGACACGCCCCTTGGGGGATCCGTTGGGTCTTTTAAAAGGACTCAATCAAAGGGCACAAACGGAAAGCCTGCAGTTTTTCTGAGGTTGGGTTTTGAGATGAGAGTAGGATACACACGTCGAAGAAATCCGTTGTCTAGAGAGAGTGGAGTGATCTCAAAGAGTTTTCTATTTTCATATTGAAAACTTTATTATAGAAATCTACTACTTAAATCTACTACTATATATATAGTTATCGATTTATTGAAATCTATAACTATATTCTATTCTCATTTGCTGCCACTTAACAACAGCTGGTCTCAGCTCTGCGCATTTCTAACAATTTTGTCTTTCTTTCAGCTAAAGATTGTTATCATCTGGTATGAGAGCCCTGGTTGTGCGGATATGGTAGTGATCTTCTGGATCTATGGTTGCTGATATGATTACTGCATTAACGCAGACGATTGTCAAGCATCGCAAAATGGAACCTCTAAATGTAGATGTTTGGAAGATGAGAATGCAGTTGCTTCTCAAAGAACGGGATCTTTTTTTTTTTCATTCTTGAGAAAAGAGAAGCCCGCAGATCTGGCGCTAATGGCTTCTTCAATCAAGTGATGTTGTTGTAGCCAAACAACAAAAGAAAGCATATGAACAGCATCTATAGTTGTAGACAGTAAAAAAAAAGTTCTTCGAAGCTGTGCTAATGGTGGTCAAGGATAAGGTACTAGTTTCAGTGGGAGACATTGAGTCTGCATGAGAAATCTGGGAGACTCCACAGAGAATGTATGAGTCAGTGACAATGGTAAACATGAAGTTTCTTGTTTCTTCGGCAACGGTTTTTTCCAAGCAAGATGCAAGAGGGGACGAGCGTGTCTCAGCACTTAGACAAGATGGAGAAGATTTTCAAAGAATTTGTAGCAGTGAGAGTCAAAATGACTGATCGTGATCAGTGACCGGGAAGTCTGCTGAAGTCGTTTGAGTCTTTGACAACCACGTGAAACTCCTCCTTTAACTATGATTGATCTGACGATTTTCTTTAGGCAGAAGCTGAAAAGAGATTTGAACAGCAGTCTGAAAAGACTAATGCTGCGCAAAAGAATATGTTTCAAAAGAAGAATAAGCACAAATGCAGAAGGACCTGAAAAACATAGAGTGTTGGTCGAAAGGTCACTTGAGTTTTGAGTGCCCATAAAGGGCATCGGGAAAAAGCTATGATGATCAGGAAAAGGTGGTGTTGGTCACTACTATGGCCCTGTTTGCCAACATTTCAGATAGTTGGTGGATCGGGTCCTCGCATCATCTTTTCTTCCTTTCGGAATAATTTGGATATGATTGAAGAACTAGGTTCTTCATATATGGGCAATGGCACTTCGACTGTAATCAGAGGCCGAGGGAATGTGTAATTGCTGTTGGAAAACGGAAAGTCAGAAGACAAATGTTTATTTTCTTTTTGTACCTGAAAAGAACCTACTCTCGATGAGAAGAGCCTTGACTTTTTATTATATTAATAAAGCGCTAGCGCGCTACTTCTAGCAGCTTGCTTCAAAGCTTTACTAATAGGGCTTTTTTTATAGATTAAGAGGTGAGTAAGGGGCTGCTTCTTAGCCCTCCAGGAAATTCGATTCCGACCAAGAACAAAAGCCCGAGGTAGAGCGTCGGTCGCAGCCTGCCTTTATTTTATAGGAGCGGATAGCTTGGCACCTGGAGATATAGGCGTAGCGCAAGGCAGAATAGACGAGATCAAAATTCGATTTCTATAGGTTAGGCGAAGTCCAGAGGTGGAGCGAGATACCTCCATGCCGAGAAAGTAATGCAGCGGATGAAAGAGACAAATTGGTTTCCAAGCTCCTTAACAAGTAAGCAAGTAAACTTATAATATATAAGCAAGTAAACTCCCTTCCCTTACTAATGTTCAATCGAGGCAGAATAAAATGGGAGTTCCGGTAATTCAATATCTGCCCTTATCAATCAAGGTCTATTTGTCCAATCATTCCCTTTCTCTTCCTTTCCTCAAGAGCTTCTTCATGAACAGCAGATTCGAGGGCATCTATACCTGGTCTTCTACGCTCCTCTTCCTCATCTTCGGAGATGTCCAATCGGCCCTTTAGTTCAATTTGTCCAATTCTTCCGGGCATTGGCAAGAAAGGTAAGACGGGTCCGGTAATGCAGTAAAGTCAAGCAGTCAATTCAGTAATCGACGGCACTAAACTAATGCACTAAAGCACAGCAGCGGCTGCTGGTTGAGCTGACAGGCTGAGTGAGAGCTCCTACGATAGATGATTATTAAATGCCATCTCAATTCACATCGACCCTCCTCTTCGTAGAAAAACTAGGGCTAAGCCTTAGGGCAATTCCTTTTTCTTCCTTCCTATAGCAGCCCCTTCTTTCACAGCTCCTTATCAAGCACTTGCCATTGTCTGGCAATTTGCCTTGCCCCATTCTTCGATTATTGGCGCATCAATTCTTATATATATGGGAGTTTACTCCCATATATATAAGGAAGAAGCGAAGCTGTTGGCAAGAAGAACAACGGACTAATGAGTGCTTGACTGCGGCGAGACTGGCTGCTTGATTCACTGACTTTGATTCACTGAGTCACTGCTTGTGACTGCCTCTCGTAATGGAGGGAGATCCTGGGGCCGAGTAAGGTCCCACTTTCTTTCTTGCTGATAGCCACGGTCCCACTCTCCTTCTTGTCGATAGCTACCTATGCGGGCAGCAAGTAAACGCTCTCAATGACCATTGTGACTTTTAAGCCGAGTGAAACTCTCTTCTCGCGGGTAAATATTCATACGTTAGGGATGGAAACCTCGCGCTTTCCTTAGTGGATTTTGAGCCCAAAGCATTTCAAGGAGTTGAAAGAAGCTCAGTTGAGTCTGCTGTTACGGGTTTTGAGACTGAGAGTTCAGAAGGAGAGTTGAAAGCTCTTGTTCAGAAGAAGCATCGCCTGGAGCTCGAGTTCGTCGGGTAACTCCGTGGAGGCGATCTCATCGGCAAATCTTGGGGGGAACTCACTGAATTCTTCTCCAGCAGAACTTCTTCTTGCGCGATCCCTTAGTTCGGAGGTTAATAAAGAAGGATCTGCTGTTTCAAAGGTTGATGGGTCGGGATCTTTTTCTGTGTCGTCAACAAAAGCGTAAACTGGACCTGGAGCTTGATCCATTCCTAACACCGAGACCGGGGGATCTGATCCAAAAGAAGCTTCTGTTGCTGCTACCGTGGGTTCCTAAAGGCTGTCGGATCATCCGGGTCAAAGGAAAGGCTTGGATCTGTTGTTTCTTCCATCTCAAACAAGGAATTCCTTACAAGTAAGCAAGTAAACCTGAAAAGCGCTTGGGAGGGCCCGGTGAACTGACCTCACTCCGGAATCCGATAGCCCTAACCAGAGGAGGCTTGCCTAGGTCTTTTAGGGGCATGTTGAAAGACTTTATTATATCCATCTAGTCCTTGCTTGGCTTTCCTAAATAGTGTCAGTGCTTTGAATCGAACGTTGAATAGAGGAAAATACTACGCTCGTCAAGAGGAAAACCGCAGGGTTCGAAGCGTCCACGCCGGACTGCTCTAAGGCCTAATCAGGGATCAAGTCCATTCTCTCTGTACCGATAATAGCGTAAGCTTTTAGCTGGGAATTAGGCAGAAGTTCGGTTAGCTGGACTTAACTAGAGGGGCATTGTTTTTTTGTTTGCCCCTTGACTCTTTCTATTGAAAGACTCGAGAGTCGTTGGGTTCAGTCAGGGGAAAGCTTTCATAATCACTCTTAGTCTTAGCGGCACTCGTTGGTTCAACAAAAAGAGTCGTTTTTATTCGTAAATAGGGAGTAGTTCTTCGTGTCGTGGTGGAAGCCATTCAATCGTCATCTGATAGAAGCTCTGTGAATCTGTGCCTTTGAACAGGATAAGGGGAAAGAGAAAAGAGCTTTGCCAAAAGGCTACGTACGCGAGCGAATGAATTCGATTCAATCCAAAGGGTAGGGATCTATAGGTAGAGAAGATATTCCGGGAAAATGAAACTACGTCCATGGAAGAGAAGAAAATGACAGAAATGACCCAGGAAGGGTAGGTGGGTGGGGAAGGCTAAGCAATCATCTCGTAGGGAATTTTTCTAACAATCACCAACGGGCTTCCTTTATATCAAGCCAACAGGTCCCATTTCTGACTAGCTCGCATATCCTGGTTCTATCAAACCAGACTCTTTCACTCCTGGTTCTCAAAATCCCCCGTCCGCGGACTCATTCGAGGCTCGCTGAATAAACAGCGAATTGTTGTCAACGTCCGCACCTAAATCTGTTGATCCAGAAAGACCAAGGATAGAAGCTACTGCTCCCTTTGAACATCAGTATGAAAATTACACAATGGATGAGTTCTTCCATACCCTCTTTTAGGGCTTCAGACTCCTGGTTTCTCCCTCTCATATGTGTAGATTCGACACTCAAATGAGATGATGGGCGACGGGAAGGGTGGGAAAGGCATGCCTCCCACAAAGGTAGTTTACTTGCTTAGGTGTCGACCCGGATTGTTGTCGATCTAGCAGAGTCAGAAGTGATTGAATTGAGAGGAACTACATTACCTACATAGGCCCCATTTCTTCTTCTTTTTCTTCCGTGTTCTCTATAAGGGCTTTCTCTATTAGAGTTTGGCAGCAACCCAAGTAAGCGAAAGAGCGAGGGGAAATAACTTCCACAAACGAAGAGAACCATGCCCTTTCGTCTTCCCAGATATTAGGTCTTATTTTCCGCCAGGATTGGTATGTCGTGAGCCCCCTTCTCTTTTGTTTCGCCGTGGAAGAACTCTTCTGTCTCTGCAGGAGGTTGGTTGGGCTGCTCATTTCACTCTTCCCTTGTGGACTAGTTATTCTCGTTACAGATTTTGGTTTCAGGAGCATGTGGCATAGAAAGGAGAACCGGGAGGTGGAGCTGGGAGCTATTGGATGCTTCTGATTGGTGCTCAAGAGGCGGACTCTAAAAAGATGGAAGAATCATACAAACTGCCGATATAGTCCGTAGCTGCTGGTTGAGTGAATGGCTAATATAGAGACTAGAAGGTAGCCAGTCCTCTGGTTGAATAATAAACCATGCCTGCCCCGGAGCAGGAAAAGAGAGAACGGAATAGTAGCCTATTTTTCGAGCTACAATCGCTATTTACGGATTACCAGAAAAGGCTTTGAGAGAAGCTTTGAGCGCGTCTTCTAGTTCCAATTCAAAGGATTTTAACCCGCCTCTACACTGGTCCAGACTAGTGATCCTCGAAAAGCTACCCACACCCACTTCAGTGGGAAGGGGGCACTGGCAATATATGATGCATATTAATAAAGAATGCTGATCGGTTAGGCGAATATGAGGGTTCGAACTCTTCGATTGTTCTTTGCTATTCCTTTGGTTAGGTTAAGCTGGACAGCTAAAATTGCTACTCAGTAATTTGGAATGCTCCTATCTCTCTTGTCTGCGACGAATCTTATTGAAAGAAACCTGCTCCGGTAGAATGGAGAGATGGAAGATGAAACCCGCATTGACCCCTTTTGTTTGGTCTTTCCTTCCCTATAGGAGTTGCTCGAAGAAACAGAAAGAATTCAATTTCAGGTGGTTCAGTTGGATCTTTTTCTAATGACTCATAGTGGTTAGACGCGGCTAGAGAACAGGAAGTGGCACTGACGGGTTACTCCAATTACAATTGGAAGGCTTCTCTATCGATCACAAGTACTAACATAAGTAGAGCTTGGATAGTCAAGGTCTATCAATTTGAAAGCGAATTCCCTAACGTATGGAGAATCAAGCCTAGTAGACTACATAAATGGGGAATTTGCAATGGAGCTAGTCCTATTCCTTAGCACAAGCGCTAAGCGATAATAAAGGAATTATTATCGCTTAGCGCTATAGTGGTATCCCAATAAGCATCCGATGAGTCGGGATTGCCCTGGTCAGTTGTATTGAAGGTAGCATTTCACCAGCTTAAATTGAAACTAGATATGGTAGATCCCTAGCTAAGGGAGACTTCCTCTTGGAACGACTAATTGCACGACTAAGCCGAAAAGATATATAAAATTGGATAGTTGGGATTCTCACCTCCGAATAGCAGGACCAGTACCCTTAGTTGGATAGCATTAGCCACATTTTCCCTTACCGACACTCCTCCACTTCTCTGTTTCAGTTTATCAGGTCTGTTTCCACTCCCCCACAAATCTAGGGCTAGCACCCATGCTTTCGGTCTCGCTCTTCTTTCTACAGGTACGAGTAGCATCCTATTATAGGGAGTCCTCCCACTGGAGTTAGTTTATTCCAGGCAAGAAGACGGAGAGTGACCTTGAAGTGAAGTGTGCTTCTTGTAAAGTCGTTTTCTTCCCTTGGCTCCATTCCATCCTTTATAAAGTACAGGTCCCAGGTCCGCCCTTTGAATATGAGCTCTCCTGTGAGATGATCCCAAATCATTCTCCAACCAGCGGTCAGGCCTAATATCAAAGGCATCAGCCGCTATGTCTTCACTATTAACATTCAGTTAGAAAGACTGTGTTAATGAGTTGAAGCGTCGCAGTTGGTACGCGAATGATGATTTTCATTTTGGGTCTATGTTTCCAGTCGGTCGACTGGGGTTTAAGGAGGAAGGTGCTGGAAAGGTGCGAATATTCGCGATTCCTAATGCCTTACCTTAAAACAGGCGCTTTTACGTTCTGCTCATGAATGGTGCATGAAGGTCCTTCGTCCCATCCCTCAAGATGGTACTTTTGACCAGACTAAACCTCTCAGCTGTATCAGAAATAGGGCGAGGTTCTCAATATTGATATCCTTTGATTTATCGTCGGTGTTTTCCGTTGTCTTTGCAGGGTGTAATGGTCGAATCCCTTTTCACGCTTACTGTAGCTTTTTCTTGGGTGTTTTCTGGTCTTGGAGTTAACGTATTTGTTGCTCCAGCATCATTAAACGGTCCAAATAAATATGTTCGGTTTTCCACCGGACAGCCGTTAGGATATCTTTCTTCTTGGCCTCTGTTCGCGCTTGCCCATCACTTTGTGGTGTGGTATTGCGCGGAACAGGTCTATCCTGGTATGCGTTTTCGGAATTATGCGCTCCTTGGTGATGATATCGTCATCGGGGATGCCCGGGTTGCTGATGTGTACAAGGATGTAATCCAACGATTAGGCGTGAAGATTTCTCTACCGAAATATCTCGTGTCTGATATTGGTGGTCTAGAGTTTGCAAAGAAATTTCGAATTCTAGATCGGGATTTGTCTTCGATCTCTGTTAAAATGATTAGGTCGGCTAGACATTCCATTGCTTGGATGCCAGTGCTTAAGCAGTTTTATTTTACATCTCTCCAAATTTCATTAAGAATTCGGGGAGCTGATTTCAGAAGATATTCTATGAAACCATAGCATGTCAATCCTAAGTATAATAGGCATGGGTATCGACATATCATTGTCGCATTTTCACCCGGGAGGATAATACCGCTCCCGTTTCAAGTTTGGTTGGGATTTCCAGAGGGAATCTTAATCACTTGTTACCATATGGGAATGATACGTAAAATGCTCGTCGACGCGTGTGCGCTCACGTTTTTTGGGGTGCTATTGAACGTTTCACGGCAGACCTTGAAAGGGTCCTCTCGGAAGACGCTCATTTTCTCAGTGAGAAACTCGAACTAAAGTTCTTAGTTCATTCTCTAGTTGAATACGTAAAATGGTATGGTATTGGACCGCTTTATCCGACTACTCTATACCGGTCGAACGGTTTCTCGATCCTCCGGCTGTATGTTTTCGCCCGGATCGTAAAGACCAATTATCAAAATTTCATAAGTATGGTCTTATGTTTCGGTGTTATGATCTCGTACGGACTCGGAGCGCGCCGAAGCCTTTAGGCGCTAGCGCAGTGCGAGTTACGTTCGATGTGGTGTCCTGTAGACTTTGGTCTCGATCAACTCAGTGGTTAGATAAGCTTTCAAATCTACTGTAGAGTGCTATGGCTGATACATGGTTCTGGCTGGAGCACTTTGGTTTTATCGCTCCTCTCTCGAATCCTCTGTATTGGTGTAGTCTATAAGACTGTATGCGCACCTGAGCGCCTTGACCCGTGACAATATTATTTGACTTAGGTCAGAAGTCACTAAGGGCGAAGCGGGTTACTTTTATCTCCTCGTCTAACCATCGAGGGGGCATGAGAGCCAAAGAATCATCTCTTGAGCGTCAAAGAAGAAAAAAAGCGTCACGGGCGGGCCTATGAAAAATACGACAGAGCAAGAGCGTACCTAAGCGCGCACTGCAGTTTCCTGCTTTGTTTGGAGGGCTGTGGGAATGGAATAGCCATACCCGTTTTCTGATTGGAACATTTTTCATAGCTATGTGAAGCTATACGACTCAGCTCTATTCTCTTAAAAAGGGCTTTTCCTTATTCCTTATGAAAAGCGTTGAGAAAGGGGGCATCTGATCTGTAACCAGTGCCTTTTGAAAATAGATATTATCTCCAACAAATGGGAATCTGTTCCAAACATGAAAGCTGCTAAGTCGCTCACACACAGGTCTCACACCGGTTTATGGCTATATGCTATTCCATAGAGCGTCTTCGAGCTCACGTAGTTCCGAAACCTAACTTTGAAGTGGTGAAGCACTCCATCCAATCTTAGCTCTAGGGTGATCTCATCAACATTTATCCCACAAGACGACGGTTAATATCCATCCTCTTGCTATCGGTGGTCCGCCTTTTGAACACATTCCTCTCCCGCTCCCTCAGGACTTAGCCTCCCTTACTTTCGCATATGGAGTGCCATAATAAAAAATAGGGCCCTGGATAACCTTGGGATATGGAGCAGTACTTTGGCTTTGGCACAGACTGACTTATGCCCTGCTACTTAGATTGCCCGATTCACTTCGAGTGGGTTTCGTAAGTCTCATCATAAACGAAGGTTGGCCTCCGTCTCCCGTCGACCTCACTAAGGCTCGAACGGCATAGTCGAAATTACGCTTCCTTTGGCTTCTATGTATGTGCTCTATGGCTGGTAAACGGACTGCGATCGTCTCCATTCACTTTGAGGTCGGGCGGAGTTCTCAGATGCCCATTTGACCGGAAAGTTGGCCCATTTTCAGGTTGTTTACTTGCTTATATATTCTATATAATAAGGGAGTAAACGAGCTTATATATTCTATATAATAAGGGAGTAAACTACCATTTCGAGGACAAACTCACGGATATTCGATTTCCCACGCTTTCCTTTCCGTCTTGAATCGATGGCATAATCAGTCTAGTACTGACGCGTGGTGTTACAAAAGCCTATGTGACTGACTTGCCATTGCCAACCGTACGCCGCGTATAGTTTAGTCGTCTGTTTATGCGAGGGTTTATTCTCCAGTTTCGGATGCCTCTGGCTGGGAAGAAGCCCTAATCTTCGAGTCAGGAGGTTAGATACCCACCATATGAAGTAGCTTGGCTTGTTAGCAACGCTTGGATAAGGATAACTTCTTAGTCCTTTGATTGAGACCGAGCCCTCACTTGCCGAGCGAACCTCTTCTTATTCTCCTTACAAGTAAGCAAGTAAACTACCTTCGTTCGCAACCCCACCTTTAATTAAATAATGAAAACCGACGATTCGACAACAAAAGGAGTTGTCGTCTGGCATCACCACTTGAAAAGCTCGTATCAAGT